AAATGCCATTGCCAAAAAGTGACAAGGTAAAATTTCCATTTCTTCATGAAAATAAATGTCCCTTTTGAAGCCAGAATGGATCTTTTTTGATACCTAATATAATGCATGAAAGGTTCCTTGACCAAACGCGGGTTTGCCCCCCAATCCTTAATCTTAACAAAGACGTTCACAAGACGTTCTATTTTTATATAGAAATAGATTCGTTCAAGAAAAACTCCAGAAGATGTTGATCGTAAATGGAAAGATTGGTTACGTAGAAAGACGAAAATGGATTCATATTCACATACGTGAGAATTATATAAGAATAAGAATAATCTTTTATTTTTTTTTGAAGAAGGGGAACTGGCTTTCTTTGGAATAAGAAGACTATTCCAATTACAATATTCATTGAGAAAGACTCGTAATAAATGCAAGGAGGAAGCATCTTTTACGCAATAGCGAAGGATTTGAACCAAGATTTCCACATGAACAGGGCGAGGTATTACCATATCTAACACAAAATTAAAATGTGAAAAAGTGTCCTCGAAAAAGGGAAATATTGAATGAATTGATCGTAAATTCTGAGATTTTCCTATCTTGTTGGTTTCCCCTTCTAGACAGGATAGGAATTGTAAAGAAAATGGAATTTCGACAATAAAAGCAAACCCCTCTGATATGATTTGAGAATACAAATTCTTGTTGCGCCCCCAAAATGGATTTTGGTTAGAATCATTAGGAGAAATCAGAAAATGATTCTGTTGATACAGTCGAGTAATTAACCGTTTCACAATCAGTAAACTGGATTTATTGTCATAACCCTCCGACAAAATCAATTTACTCAAAGCACGATTATGAGCAAATGCATAAATATACTCCTGAAAGATAAGTGGATACAGGAAGTCATGTTGTTCAGATCTCTCCAGCTGTAAATATCTTTGGATTTCCTCCATTTGAAATTCGATTTGAATTAAAGGTAGAAGATTGGGGGGTTATCAAATGATACATAGTGCGATACAGTCAAAACAAGGTATTCTGTAAAAATCGATACCTCGGGGACAGATAAACTAATCAACAGATTCTCTACCCTCTCCTTTTTCCACCCATTTCATTTAATTCGTCTATGTTTGTGTTATAGAATAACAAGATGGTTAGAAATCTTTTATTTTTTAAACCGAATCGCTCTTTTGATTTCGGAAAAAACTTTCTTTATCAATATACTGCTTCTTTTACACACGCATCTTCAGTCCATAATGGAGAATGTCAATAGTTAGGATTCATTAAAAAAAATAGAATCCACTCGTGGAGTGATAAGTGCTTCCCGTATCAGGCACCAATTTATTTTTAACGTCTAGTTAGATCGGGAAATTATTCAAATTAAGAACAGAAGCCGGTTGCTTTTTCTTTCTGATAATTAATTGAAGCCACAGGGCTCCTATCCATTTATTCATTCGACCCAACTTTCTTTTGTTCCGTTCCAAGAATTTGAAAAAGGTTTTATACCAATCCGATAAGAATGAAATATCCTCGGAACTCTCCATTGATACGACATGCTATTTTTTCCATTTATTCCCTTTCAGGATCAGTCGCGGTCTTCCAAAGTTTACCAAGGTTACGGACGAATTCGTCACTTCATCCAAATGTGTAAAAGATTCTAGCCGCACTTAAAAGCCGAGTACTCTACCGTTGAGTTAGCAACCCGAAAAAAACAAACATAGATTAAACAAAACCTCAACAAAGGGTGTATAGATACAATCAAATTCAATTAAATTGATTTTAAACAAAGAGAAAAAAAGATATTATACAAACTAATCAAACCCATGAGTTAACAAATCTAACAAAAAAACAGATTTTATAATAGATTCAAAACATAAAAATGAAGTGATTCGATGAAAATACAAGAAATTGTCAGATAAAATAAAAGAAAAAAAAAATACAGCATTGTGAAAATGGATAGAGCATCTCTTATGTTATCTAGCTTTCTTTCAATCAAAAAAACCTCTTGTATCAAAGAAAACATCATTTGAATAAGATAAAGTAACAAAACTATGGGACAAAAATAAATAGACCCGGATCGCTTATCACGATGAATTATATTTGTTCAATACACTGTTGTCAATATAAATGTTGAGAAAAGAATACATTGGAAAAGAGAAATTACATGAAATAAAATCCTTTTTTAAATCCTTTGAATTTCAATTTAACAATGAAATACAATAATATTCAAAATTGTCTTGGATTGACACTACATTTCTAATCTACATATCTAATCTACATAGATAGAAAAAGTATAAATCGAAGAATTCAAAAAAAAATATCGGATTTTTTAGTCCCTAATGCTAATGTATTTGATCAATCTAAGTCGACTAAGCAAAGTAGATTCCTTGTTCTTGCTTAGTCGAGTTCCAATGAAAACCACACAATTAAATAAAGGAAATGCGGAAATTTGATATTTATAAGATCAATCAATTTGGTCATTCTAGACCATGTAGACCATACCATAAGATTCGACAGAATCTATGATAAATAAATATGAATACGGAAGAAAAAAAGAAAAAGGGGGGCAAGTAGAAAAAAGTTAGACAAAGTTATATACAAGTCGCTACCCCCCCTGGTATTTCTTTAATTGAATTTCATTTGATTAGGCGGAAGTTCCTTAAAAACTTCGGCTTTCTTTAAAAGATTCTGAACAGTTCCTGTGGGTTGAGCACCCCTTTCAAGGAAATATAGAATAAGAGGAACATTTAAAAAAGTTTGATTCTTCATTGGATCATAAAAGCCCACCCTTCTAAGATCTTTTCCTTCTCTTCGGGATCGAACATCAATTGCAACGATTCGATAGATGGCTCATTGGGATAGATGTAGATGAACAATACCCCCCCTAGAACCGTATAGGAAGTTTTCTCCTCGTACAGCTCGCGAAAAATGATTTGATTCGAAGTTTTGTCTATATATGCAATTCTAATAAATTAAATGACAAATGCGCCCATAAAATAAATTAGACTATGATTTCAGTCTTTTTTTCTTCCTGAAAATGAAAAATAAACCATTCGTACTCATAACTCAAGTTGGATAACTCTCAAATAGTTCAAAGGAAAAATCTTTAGTCAATTTCATTTATTGAGTCGTCTTTACTCCCTTTTGTTTGTCTCGTTTAAACCATTTCAAATTCTATTTGGATTCTTTAGTCCGATCCAGTTATTGAGACGATTGAGACAATTAAAAGGGTGTTTCCTTGTTCTTAGATCCTTTCCTTACTTTTAATCATTGGGTTTAGACATTACTTCGGTGTTTCTTAATTCTTTCAAAATAAAATGGCAGCAACATACCCCCTTTTGATTTCTTTCGATCAAAAAATCCTATGGACAGTCGATTCCCGCGTGATACACTTTGAATCGAAAAATTGGAATCCATTTCAACAAGTTTTGCTTTTGAATTGGAAACTTGCTCGAATTGGATCCTTTCGATTCCTATATATGTTCGATATATTTACGAAGTTGTTCCTCCAATTGATTGGCATTAACCCTAGATCCTTGCCCCCGAGAAATGAATTAATACTTTCTATTCGAGCTCCAGCGTGCACTATTTACAACCCAACAAAAAACGAAGGGTTCGGGTGTAACAGAACAAACAATGTCGAGCCAAGAGCACCCTTATTCCTAGACAAATCAAAAACCTAGACAAATCAAAAATGGTGGATGTAAAAATCCACAACGGATCGTGTCCTTCAAGTCGCACGTTGCTTTCTACCACATCGTTTCAAACGAAGTTTTACCATAACATTCCTCTAATTTGGAACCGGTATGAAATTGATTCAATTATGGAATCATGAATAGTCACTGGTTCAGCTGTCTATAGACATCGTAATCTAGACTTTTCTTCTATATATGAATATATGATATGTGGAACTATTTTTCTGAAAAAGTCTTAGCAAGACGGCATTTTTAACATACATAAATAATATATAGATCCGAGAAAAAAATAGAAATAGAGAAACGAATAACTTTTAACTTTTTGAATCTGCATCTTCAAGTGACTCAATAGGATAGATTAAATGATTTCTTACTTTTTCAAAGCTCCCACGTACAAGGAATCTTTCGAATTGAAAAGGTTTCTTATTTCTACATCATTATTAAATGGAATTTGAAGAAAATTGGACAATAAGCATCACCTTTTATCTTCATAGGAGGATCGGTCGTTCTTTTTGAATTGACTCATCACTGATTGAATTTCAAATATAAATTTGAAAGGGGAGGTTCTTCGTATCTATCAGATAGACTGAACAATTGTCACTGTTATAGATATTCTAGATTATCGAATATCTATAATTTTAGTTTAAATAATTTAAGGATTACAAATCTTTTTCACAAAGAACCAAAAATTTTCTTGTCATTGAAATAGAATGATACGTAACATTTATATAATTATATTATACGATTGATATGTATTTGGTTTAAATGGGGTTGAGGAATATTGACTCTTGTGAGAAAGTGAATACAAAGGGATAGGATAAATCACCCCTGCCTCAAGCCTTAAATAGATAATAGATTTCTAATTTTTCATTCGAGTCAAACACGAAATACCTAAATCAAGATTCAAAGAAAAAACATCAGCTCCATAACATATTTCTATATAATATGGAACTTGATCATTTATTAATGAAATTCGAACAGACACAGATATTCAAATTAATATGGATTAACTCCTACCCACCCCCTATTTCTTTCTATAGTAATAATGGAGCATAAAAAATGGACTGCGCTGGGACGGAAGGATTCGAACCTCCGAATAGCGGGACCAAAACCCGTTGCCTTACCACTTGGCCACGCCCCATTTCAATTTCTAATCGACACTAAGAAACAATAATATTGGTATTGCTTGTTTGTCAACTCGAGTCCAAATATCTATAGATCTATAGAATCGATTGGTACTAGGATTTTGATACATATAGATATAGAATTCAACTTAATTTATTGATCATTACATAGAATTCAATTAAGATATTGTATGAAAGTATGATTTCTTATATCCTCCTTTGAGAATTGGAGGATTTTTGGTTGGGTGGATTCAAAGAAAAAGAAGGGTTTTTGTCTACCTTACTTACTTTCTTTTTCCTTATAGCAAAAACGCAACCAAAATGCAATTATCTCCAATAACAAAATGTCTGTTATGCTTAATATCGTTAGTTTGATCTGTATTTGTATTAATTCTCCCTTTTATTCGAGTAGTTTTTTCTTCGGCAAATTGCCCGAAGCCTATGCTTTTTTGAATCCAATCGTGGATGTTATGCCAGTCATACCTTTGTTTTTTTTTCTCTTAGCTTTTGTTTGGCAAGCTGCTGTAAGTTTTCGATGAGATCCTGAATAATAATATCCTAGAAAATGTATGATTTCCTCGATAAAAAATTCTAACAATTGAAAAAATAAGATAAGTTTTAGAATATGAACCCTCGATTCACACGCTGAAATTCGTGTATAGTCGACAAAACCCAGGCTTACCCTCATTTCCTCATTTTTGACCCTTTCCAGTGAAAGACCCTAACCCTATTAGGGTCTCCCACAATATAATATCTAATTTGGATATAAACCGAAATTTGGGTTAATAAAAAACAAATGAATTTGTGACAATGCATTTCTAGAAAAACCCCATTTCTTTAGGATATGTGGTAGAAAAATAGAAGATCTATTCTCTTTTTTTTTTCAAAAAAACCATCTTGGAGATTGTGTAATGCTTACTCTGAAACTCTTCGTTTATACCGTAGTGATATTTTTTGTGTCTCTCTTTATCTTTGGATTCCTATCTAATGATCCAGGGCGAAATCCTGGACGTGAAGAATAAAATACAGGGGTTTTTCCTTGGTTTTAGTTAATTTTCCAATTTTCTTAGGATTTTATCTATTCTACACGTTTCGCTAAGATTTTCCAAATTGGAAAAAAACCAAATAAATTCATCAACGGAAAGAGAGGGATTCGAACCCTCGGTACGAATAACTCGTACAACGGATTAGCAATCCGACGCTTTAGTCCACTCAGCCATCTCTCCCAATTGAAAAAGATAATTACTACATTACACATAATGTAAAGAATCTTTCTTCTTTCTCTATTCTATTATATATATAGAGATCCATAAATCGGGAATTTCCTTTATCTAAAAGATGGGCTCGACCGCCCGAACAATCGAACTAAAATAAAAAAATCAGCAAGACCCTTTTGTGTTGATTTTGTTCGAAAGCCCTTCTTATTCTCATGGCCCGGCCCGGTCAGTACCTAGCCGGGCTCTTTTTTTTGTTCCAACGAATTATAATGATTTATCTGATATCTCATTTGAAAACAAAAAAACTTTTGTTATTATATTATTATATGCAATTGAATATTTTATATTCAAGCAACAAAAAAAAAGAACAAAGACTATTTACATTCTTTTTCTTGTTATATTTTACCAAACTCAAAAAGAAACTATCGATTCTTCCACCATTTTCATTTTGATCTCCCCGCAAAAAAGTGCAACGTTCTCATTTTGATGATTCTTTGATGATCTTATCTTGATCATGCTCAACGATCTTGTTCGACAAAAGATCCATTTGTATACAATAATCATATTGTAGCGGGTATAGTTTAGTGGTAAAAGTGTGATTCGTTCTATTAACCGTTAATAGTTAAAGGGTCTTTCGGTTTTATTCATATTCCGACCAAAAACTTTATTTCTTAAAAAGATTTAATCCTTTACCTCTCAATGAGAAATTCGAGAAAAAAATACGAATTCTCGTGATTTGTATCCATGCGTCACTTATAAATTGAAAAGTTGGATTTGGATTATGAAATTGCGAAACATAATTTTTGAATTGGACCAAAAATTCCAATTGAATAAGTATGAGTAAAGGATCCATGGCATAAGATAGAAAGTCCATTTCGAATCGTAACTAAATCTTCCATTTTTTATTTCTAAAGAAATAAATTGGAGCAAAATAGCTATTCAACGACGACTTTGGTTTACTAGAGACATCGACATATTGTTTTAGCTCGGTGGAAAAAAAATCCTTTTCCTTAGGATCCTCTCAAATAGAAATAGAGAACGAAGTAACTAGAAAGATTGTTAGAATCACCTTCTTCTAGAAGGATCATCTAGAAAGCGATTCATTTTGTTTGTATTCAAACAAAAAGCTGACGTAGGTGTTATGGGTATCTTTTTGTTCATTTTGTTCACATCTTAGATCTATGAATTTACTCATATTCCATAAAGGAGCCGAATGAAACCAAAGTTTCATGTTCGGTTTTGAATTAGAGACGTTCAAAGCAATGAATTGAACGTCGACTATAACCCCTAGCCTTCCAAGCTAACGATGCGGGTTCGATTCCCGCTACCCGCTTATTTCCTTTTTTCTAAATATTCTATTCGAATTCTATTCTAGAATAGATAAAATCTATTTTAATTACGATTAGTGAATCATTGAATATACAATTCCAAAAATGATCTCACATATAATCCTATTTTTTTGTTTTCAATTCAAGAAAAATCAAAATACGA